CTTACAGCCTCAATTGTCAATTCTTGGTCATTGAGATTCATGCCAATTCGGATTAGTATTTAGGTATATATATATTACCTCTTTTTTTTCTTTCAAACAAATTGAAATGATTGAAGTTTTTCTATTTGGAATCGTCTTAGGTCTAATTCCTATTACTTTGGCTGGATTATTCGTAACTGCATACTTACAATACAGACGTGGTGATCAGTTGGACCTTTGATTAATATCTCTTTTTTTTATCGACCTCCTCCTTTTTTTATTTAATCCACAGGAGGTCAAATTCCTATTGCTGTGCAAAAGTTACTGAATCCATTTCAGTCTAATTTGATCTAAGAATAAAAAAATCACGCTCTGTAGGATTTGAACCTACGACATTGGGTTTTGGAGACCCACGTTCTACCGAACTGAACTAAGAGCGCTTTCTTATATGAATAGATAAGACTGTAAAGAAAAGAAAGAAAAGGATTACCCATTTATTTTGGATGCATAGTATTATTGAAATACTATGCCCAATTTAAATCGATCTCAGACGATCCCTCGTTACTGCTCAAAGGAGCAGTAATAGGTAGGGATGACAGGATTTGAACCCGTGACATTTTGTACCCAAAACAAACGCGCTACCAAGCTGCGCCACATCCCTTCCATTGTTCTACAGTGTCATTGTAGGGAATTCCTGTCTTGTTTTCCACATCGTTATTTCCTCCGTTGATATACACAATTTTCTGCCCATTTCATCTTTTTTTTTTTTGTCTCATTTAACATATAATATTTAACATATATTAACATAACATATATTAACATATAATAATAATCATAGTAAAAGACTTGTATACATATACAAAAATAAATGAGTATTTTTCGCAAATGCTCGGTAAGGGGGAGATGCTTTTTTCTGTTTTAAGAAAAGATAAAATCCTATTTACTTTTACTGGATCATTGTACAAAATTTAATATATTAATATTAGAGGAATCTTATGGATTACGTGTACAACTATAAGTAGTCCTTAACTACCGATTTATGTATTACAATAAAAAAGGAGGGTTTTCGATGCGAGATTTAAAAACATATCTCTCTGTGGCACCAGTACTAAGTACGCTATGGTTCGGGGCTTTAGCAGGTCTATTGATAGAGATTAATCGTTTTTTTCCGGATGCGTTGACATTCCCCTTTTTTTCATTTTAGTTATTGAGATGGTAAGGAATGAAGAAGGTTAAAGATAGAATCAAATATCTGTGACTAACCCCCCCTCTCCTCTTTTCTCTTTTTTCCCTTTTTTCCATTTTTAAAATAAGGGAGGAAAGGGAAAAAATAAGAGTGGATTCAACATAGGGAGGTTCGGGTTCAATAAAAAAATGAATATTAATAAAAAATAATAGAGTAATGGGGGAGTAGAATAGAAAATGTGGGTCTAAGGAAAGAGTATTATACAAGATATTTAAAAGTATTATACAAGATATTTAAATGAGAAATGAAATACTGTACTTCGATTTGAAATAGAGTTTATAAATCTTTGTATTACTTATTATTTTTTATTTTCATTTTATTTACTATGACTTTAATTTACTATGTACTTTGATCTTTCTTTTAGAATTCGATTTCAAGTTAGTAATTTCTATTTGTTTTCCTTCCTTTCTTCTTCTTCGTTTTGTAGAAGAGTTGAATAAATCAAAAATCCAAAGGAGGTTCATGGCCAAGGGTAAAGATGTCCGAGTAACGGTGATTTTGGAATGTACCAGTTGTGTCCGAAACGAGGTTAATGGGGTATCAAGAGGCATTTCCAGATACATTACTCAAAAGAACCGTCACAATACACCTAATCGATTAGAATTGAGAAAATTCTGTCCGCATTGTTACAAATATACAATTCATGGGGAGATAAAGAAATAGGGCGAACTGAATATTACCCTTTCAAGGAAGGGTAAAAAATAACATTATATATAACATATTTAAATACAAAATAAACAAATCCTATATCCGTGACTTTCAAAATGAGAATTAAGAAATAGGATTTTCGAGATAAAGATAAGGAATAAACTAAAACAAACTATGGATAAATCCAAACGACCCTTTCTTAAATCCAAGCGATCTTTTCGTAGACGTTTGCCCCCGATTCAATCAGGGGATCGGATTGATTATAGAAATATGAGTTTAATTAGTCGATTTATTAGTGAACAAGGCAAAATATTATCTAGACGAGTGAATAGATTGACCTTGAAACAACAACGATTAATTACTATTGCTATAAAACAAGCTCGTATTTTATCTCTGTTACCCTTTCTCAATAATGAGAAACAATTTGAAAGAAAGGAGTCGATCGCTAGAACTACTGGTCTTAGAACCAGAACCAGAAACAGAACCAGAAACAGAACCAGAACCAGAAATAACTAGGCTTACTTTGGAATCATAATTTTAATGGAATCATAATTAGAATCCGAACTCAAAGGCAGATTGGTATTTTTCCGAGAATCCAGATTAGATTATCGGGTCGTAAGAAAAAAAAAAAAAGAATTGGAGAAAGCTTTTTCTACTGAGCGCGTTCATTCGTTTTGACTATTTTAGCATATTTTTTTTATCCCAGTAATTTCTACTCTACCTTCCCGGAGTTCATTCTCCGGGAAACCCCGTTTAAATTATTCCGACGGACTTTTTATAACCCACTTCTTTTATTATCTCATTGGAAATCGTATAAAGACAATCCCTATTTAATATAGCTATTTGTGCAAGTATTTTACGATTAAGAAGCAACCGTCCCTTGTACAGATCGTGTATTAATCTACTATAACTATAGGATACCCCTCTTTCGCGAATTACTGCGTTTATCCGAGTGATCCACAACCGACGAAAATTTCTCTTTTGACTGCCCCGATCCTGATGAGCCGAAAACAAAGCTCTTATTTTCTGTTGAGTAATAGTTTGAGTAAGTCTTGAATGGGCCCCTCGAAAGCTCGATGCAAATAAACGAATTTTTGTTCTACGTCTACGAGCTATATATCCCCGTCTAATTCTAGTCATTGAATAGATGAAACTTCCATCGAATAACGAATTTATTTCTTTTCTTTCAGTTATTCTTTTCCCCTTTCCTAATCTATTAAGAACAAAACGGATTTTTCCAATGTATAAAATAACAATTCCAAGGGCTTTGGCTACTATAACCTTCCTGACCGCGATTTTTTCTTTTTTTTAGGCATTTCAATGCGGAATAAAGAAATTCTATTGTGTTATAGGTGTCAAAAATAGAAAAAAAATGGATAAAGAAATAGCGGGTTCCTTCGTTTCTATGGTGCCTTCCTAAACGGTGAGGTCTTCTCTATACACCGGAGCCTTTACTTCATTTAATCAATGTTATTGGTAACTTGTATAGTTCACCCTTTTTGGCTCTACCCATGAATTATCCAGCAACAGGCCTTTCACAATGAGATCTACCTATACAGTAACGGTATTTAATTATGAAACTTAGCTGGGTAGCTGACCCTCTTAGTCCGTTCTTGCCAGAGTAGGAGCTTAATCTTTATGCCTTTTTTTTTTATTTTTTATTTATTTAAAAGTAAATTAAATAAGTAAAAATGAAATAAATTTAATTAAAATTAAATTAAATAAATTCAAAAAAAATTCAAATTAAATAAGTAAATAAGAAAGTAAATAAAAAAAAGATTTCCTCCGCTTAATGGCTAACCATTTGCTACCAATGGAGAATTACTTCTCATCTTAAATTGAGATTTGCACCAACGGAAACCATAAAATTTATCCACAATGTAGGAATGTGATAGCTTTTATTATTATTTTTTTTTATATAGTGAATGGAGTCCCTTCTTACATTCTATACTATTCACCGGTACTGATCATTGATACTGGAAAGTTTTTTTCTTGCTTTTGTACCAGCTCATGGTATGATCTAAACGAGTCGCACATACACCCGAGTACATGTTCCTCGACGTTGAGGGCATCCCCGAAGAGCAGGGGATTTCGTGACATTTCTGATTGGCTGTCTTGTATTTCTAATAAGTTGTTTAATAGTTGGCATGCTGAATTTATACATAATGGGCTGGTTTAGATTGATCCTAACCGGAGAATTCTGAATTACTTCCAGTTATTCGAATAGTAAAATCATAGATAAAATCTCAAATTACGTATTTGTGTGAAATCCGTCTTATTTTCATTCAACTGCTACAAGATCAACAATTCCATAAGCTTGTGCTTCTGTTGCTGACATAAAAACATCTCTTTCCATGTCTTCGGATACAACCCATAAGGGTTTGCCCGTTCTTTGTGCATAAACCCTTGTGAGGGTTTCACGCAGTTCCAGCAATTCTTCCGCTTCCAGGATAGCTTCTTCCGCTTGTGTATCATAAAACGTACTAGCAGGTTGATGCATCATTACCCTGATGATATAACATAATAAAAAGTTCTTCTATCTCGCATGATGAAGCGAAGAGAAAAGAAAGATAAAGACTAATATAATAGGAAAAAAGATAGAATTGAACAACCGTACGGGCATCTTTGATGCATTGCATATGCATACGGCTTTACAATAAAATTGACCCTTACCCTCCAAGAAAGAGAAAGAAAGAGAAAGTAAAATATACCAGACCCTGGTGGGTTAAATGATCAAATGGCCACCCTTCCTTTTTCTTTTGGAATAGTTAAAAACTACTATGATGGCTCCGTTGCCTTATATTATATATTATATTAATATATTCATTTTTTTGTTTGTGATTCAGCAATCCCAAAGTTTCTTTTTGAGACAATCAAAGAAAAAATCTTGTTTTTTTTCGCACTCCTTGCATAACTGCATAACATAATCGAAATATTTTTAAGAGCCTTCCGGTGTGAACAAAAAAGGTTTGTGACGCTGAGCTGGGCTCCCGATAAATAAGAGAAAATCGGAAATACCCTTTCTCCCATACTACTCTCTCGATACATAATCTAATGTTTTGAAAAAACAATGAAAAATTTTATCATTATCATATCGAATTCGAAGTGCCATGCTATTTTTACTTAA